GCTAGTGTAGCTTAATTTAAAGCATGGCACTGAAGATGCTAAGATGAAAAATAAAATTTTTCCGCAGGCATAAAGGTTTGGTCCTGGCCTCAGTATTAATTGCAACCAAAATTATACATGCAAGTTTCAGCATCCCTGTGAGAATGCCCTAATTAATCTATTAATTAATTAGGAGCAGGTATCAGGCACACACACGTAGCCCAAGACACCTTGCTAAGCCACACCCCCAAGGGATTTCAGCAGTAATAAATATTAATTTAATAAGCGCAAGCTTGAATCAGTTAAAGTTAACAGAGTTGGTAAATCTCGTGCCAGCCACCGCGGTTATACGAGTAACTCACATTAATACTTTCCCGGCGTAAAGAGTGATTTAAGGAATATCTATAATAACTAAAGTTAAGACCTCATCAAGCTGTTACACGCACTCACGAGTGGAATTATCAATAACGAAAGTGACTTTACCCCACCAGAAATCTTGACGTCACGACAGTTAGACCCCAAACTAGGATTAGATACCCTACTATGTCTAACCACAAACTTAAACAATAATTCACTATATTGTTCGCCAGAGTACTACAAGCGCTAGCTTAAAACCCAAAGGACTTGGCGGTGTCCCAAACCCACCTAGAGGAGCCTGTTCTGTAACCGATAATCCCCGTTAAACCTCACCACTTCTGGCCATCCCCGTCTATATACCGCCGTCGTCAGCTCACCCTATGAAGGTTAAAAAGTAAGCAAAAAGAACCAACTCCCATACGTCAGGTCGAGGTGTAGCAAATGAAGTGGATAGAAATGGGCTACATTTTCTATAAAGAAAACACGAATGGTAGACTGAAAAATTACCTAAAGGTGGATTTAGCAGTAAGAAAAGATTAGAGAATTTCTCTGAAACCGGCTCTGGGACGCGCACACACCGCCCCGTCACTCTCCTCAAAAAACCCTACTTATTTTTAATTAAAAGAAAATTACTAAGAGGAGGCAAGTCGTAACATGGTAAGTGTACTGGAAAGTGCACTTGGAATCAAAATGTGGCTAAACTAGCAAAGCACCTCCCTTACACCGAGGAAATACCCGTGCAATTCGAGTCATTTTGAACATTAAAGCTAGCCTGTATACCTACCCTAAACCTAACCCTATTAATTACCTTATATATTAATACCTAACTAAAACATTTTACCTTTTTAGTATGGGCGACAGAACAAAAACTCAGCGCAATAGACTATGTACCGCAAGGGAAAGCTGAAAAAGAAATGAAACAAATAATTAAAGTAATAAAAAGCAGAGATTTAACCTCGTACCTTTTGCATCATGATTTAGCTAGAAAAACTAGACAAAGAGATCTTAAGCCTATCCCCCCGAAACTAAACGAGCTACTCCGAAGCAGCACGACTAGAGCAAACCCGTCTCTGTGGCAAAAGAGTGGGAAGACTTCCGAGTAGCGGTGACAAGCCTACCGAGTTTAGTGATAGCTGGTTACCCAAAAAAAGAACTTTAATTCTGCATTAATTCCTTTTCCACCAAAGAGTCCATCTTACCAAGGTTAAACATAAAAATTAATAGTTATTCAGAAGAGGAACAGCCCTTCTGAACTAAGATACAACTTTTAAAGGTGGTAAATGATCATATTCACCAAGGTTTTTACCTCAGTGGGCCAAAAGCAGCCATCTGTAAAGTAAGCGTCACAGCTCCAGTCTCACAAAAACCTATAATTTAGATATTTTTCTCATAATCCCCTTAACTATATTGGGTTATTTTATAAAATTATAAAAGAACTTATGCTAAAATGAGTAATAAGAGGACTAACCTCTCCAAACACAAGTGTATGTCAGAAAGAATTAAATCACTGACAATTAAACGAACCCAGACTGAGGTCATTATACTAATATTACCTTAACTAGAAAATCTTATCATAACATTCGTTAACCCTACACAGGAGTGTCTTAAGGAAAGATTTAAAGAAAATAAAGGAACTCGGCAAACACAAACTCCGCCTGTTTACCAAAAACATCGCCTCTTGAACATTATAAGAGGTCCCGCCTGCCCTGTGACAATGTTTTAACGGCCGCGGTATTTTGACCGTGCAAAGGTAGCGTAATCACTTGTCTTTTAAATGAAGACCCGTATGAAAGGCATCACGAGAGTTCAACTGTCTCTATTTTCTAATCAATGAAATTGATCTACTCGTGCAGAAGCGAGTATAACTACATTAGACGAGAAGACCCTATGGAGCTTCAAACACATGAATTAAATATGTAAACTAACTACTCCCCGGACATAAATAAAATAATATTTTTAATTTAACTGTTTTTGGTTGGGGTGACCAAGGGGAAAAATAAATCCCCCTTATCGATTGAGTACTCAAGTACTTAAAAATCAGAATTACAATTCTGATTAATAAAATATTTATCGAAAAATGACCCAGGATTTCCTGATCAATGAACCAAGTTACCCTAGGGATAACAGCGCAATCCTTTCTTAGAGTCCCTATCGCCGAAAGGGTTTACGACCTCGATGTTGGATCAGGACATCCTAATGATGCAACCGTTATTAAGGGTTCGTTTGTTCAACGATTAATAGTCCTACGTGATCTGAGTTCAGACCGGAGAAATCCAGGTCAGTTTCTATCTATGAATTAATTTTTCCTAGTACGAAAGGACCGGAAAAATGGAGCCAATACCACAGGCACGCTCCATTTTCATCTATTGAAACAAACTAAAATAGATAAGAAAAAATTATCTACTACCCAAGAAAAGGGTTGTTGAGGTGGCAGAGCCTGGTAAGTGCAAAAGACCTAAGCTCTTTAATTCAGAGGTTCAAATCCTCTCCTCAACCATGCTTGAAACTCTCCTGCTTTACCTAATTAACCCACTTACCTATATTATTCCAATCCTATTAGCTACAGCTTTTCTAACCCTAGTCGAACGAAAAATTCTTGGCTACATACAACTCCGCAAAGGCCCTAACATCGTAGGTCCATACGGACTCCTTCAACCTATCGCAGATGGTTTAAAATTATTTATTAAAGAACCCATCCACCCATCAACATCCTCTCCATTTCTATTTTTAGCCACCCCCACAATAGCTCTAACACTAGCTCTTCTTATATGAATACCCCTCCCTCTTCCACACTCCATTATTAACCTTAATCTAGGTTTATTATTTATCTTAGCAATCTCAAGCCTAACCGTTTACACTATTTTAGGCTCTGGATGAGCATCCAATTCAAAATATGCCCTAATAGGGGCTCTACGAGCTGTAGCACAAACAATCTCCTATGAAGTAAGCCTCGGATTAATCCTCTTATCAATAATTATATTTACAGGAGGTTTCACCCTCCATACCTTCAATCTAGCCCAAGAAACAATCTGACTAATTATCCCAGGATGACCACTAGCCCTAATATGATACGTCTCTACCCTAGCAGAAACCAACCGAGTACCATTTGATTTAACAGAAGGAGAATCAGAACTAGTCTCAGGTTTTAATATCGAATATGCAGGAGGTTCATTTGCCCTATTCTTCCTTGCTGAATATACAAATATTCTATTAATAAATACCCTCTCAGTCATCCTATTTATAGGCACCTCTTATAACCCACTTCTACCAGAAATCTCCACGCTCAGCTTAATAATGAAAGCAACCCTACTTACTCTATTCTTCTTATGAATCCGGGCATCTTATCCCCGCTTCCGTTATGATCAACTTATACACCTAGTATGAAAAAACTTCCTTCCCCTAACCTTAGCAATTATATTATGACATATCGCCCTACCAATAGCCACAGCAAGCCTACCTCCCCTAACTTAAACGGAAGCGTGCCTGAACAAAGGACCACTTTGATAGAGTGGATAATGGAAGTTAAAACCTCCCCTCTTCCTAGAAAAATAGGACTTGAACCCATAACTAAGAGATCAAAACTCTTTGTACTTCCAATTATACTATTTCCTAAGTAAAGTCAGCTAACAAAGCTTTTGGGCCCATACCCCAACCATGTTGGTTAAAATCCTTCCTTCACTAATGAACCCAATCGTATTAACCATTATCATTTCAAGCCTAGGCCTAGGAACTATCTTAACATTTATTGGCTCACATTGACTCCTAGTTTGAATAGGCCTCGAAATCAACACTCTAGCCATCATCCCCTTAATAATTCGTCAGCACCATCCCCGGGCAGTAGAAGCTTCTACAAAATATTTCATTACACAAGCAACTGCCTCAGCCTTACTTTTATTTGCTAGCGTCACAAACGCTTGGACTTCAGGCGAATGAAGTCTAATTGAAATAACTAATCCAACCTCTGCCACACTAGCCACAATCGCACTAGCACTAAAAATTGGCCTAGCCCCTCTCCACTTCTGACTGCCTGAAGTCCTCCAAGGCCTAGACTTAACCACGGGCCTTATTCTCTCCACATGGCAAAAACTCGCCCCATTCGCTATTCTCTTACAACTTTACCCCTCATTAAATTCCAATCTACTCGTATTCCTCGGTGTCCTCTCAACCATAGTGGGAGGCTGAGGGGGACTAAACCAAACCCAACTACGAAAAATCCTAGCCTACTCCTCAATTGCACACCTCGGTTGAATAATCACAATTCTACATTATTCCTACAACCTAACCCAATTAAATCTAATTCTCTATATTATTATAACATCAACAACCTTCCTATTATTCAAAACATTCAACTCAACCAAAATTAACTCCATCTCCTCCTCCTCATCAAAATCTCCCTTATTATCCATCATTGCTCTCATAACCCTCCTCTCTCTCGGAGGATTACCTCCACTTTCAGGCTTCATACCAAAATGATTAATCCTACAAGAAATAACAAAACAAAACTTAGCTATCCCAGCCACTATCATAGCTATAATAGCCCTCCTCAGTCTATTCTTCTACCTACGCCTATGCTACGCTACAACATTAACCATAACTCCAAATTCAATCAATATATCAACATCATGACGAACTAAACTATCCCATAACCTAACCCTAACAACAGCTGCCTCACTATCCATCCTCCTCCTCCCAATCACCCCCGCCATCCTCATATTATTATCTTAAGAAATTTAGGTTAACAATAAACCAAAAGCCTTCAAAGCTTTAAATAGAAGTGAAAATCTCCTAATTTCTGCTAAGATTTGCAAGTCTTTATCTCACATCTTCTGAATGCAACCCAGATGCTTTCATTAAGCTAAAACCTTCTAGGTAAATAGGCCTTGATCCTACAAAATCTTAGTTAACAGCTAAGTGTTCAAACCAGCGAACTTCTACCTACTTTCTCCCGCCGTAAAAACAAAAGGCGGGAGAAAGCCCCGGGAGAAACTAACCTCCGGTTTTGGATTTGCAATCCAACGTAATCATCTACTGCAGGACTTTGATAAGAAGAGGGATTTGACCTCTGTTTACGGAGCTACAATCCGCCACTTAGTTCTCAGTCACCTTACCTGTGGCAATTAATCGTTGACTATTTTCTACAAACCACAAAGATATCGGCACCCTTTATTTAATCTTTGGTGCATGAGCAGGAATAGTGGGAACAGCCCTCAGCCTTCTAATTCGAGCCGAGTTAGGCCAGCCCGGATCACTCCTAGGGGATGATCAGGTCTATAATGTTATCGTAACCGCCCATGCATTTGTAATAATCTTCTTCATGGTTATACCCGTAATAATTGGGGGATTTGGAAACTGATTAGTACCCTTAATAATTGGTGCACCAGACATGGCCTTCCCGCGAATAAATAACATAAGCTTTTGACTCCTTCCCCCTTCTTTTCTCTTACTCCTAGCTTCAGCTGGGGTTGAAGCTGGAGCTGGCACTGGTTGAACAGTTTATCCCCCCTTAGCTGGCAACTTAGCACATGCTGGGGCATCTGTTGACTTGGCCATTTTCTCGCTTCATTTAGCAGGTATCTCATCAATTTTAGCTTCAATTAACTTTATTACAACTATCATTAATATAAAACCACCAGCCATCTCTCAATATCAAACACCATTATTTGTATGATCAATCCTAGTAACAACCATCCTCCTCCTCTTATCCCTCCCAGTACTCGCAGCCGGCATCACAATATTATTAACTGATCGAAACCTAAACACAACATTCTTTGACCCAGCAGGAGGAGGAGATCCAATTCTTTACCAACATCTATTTTGATTTTTTGGTCACCCAGAAGTCTACATTTTGATTCTCCCCGGCTTTGGAATAATCTCCCATGTAGTAGCTTATTATTCTGGTAAAAAAGAACCATTCGGCTACATAGGCATAGTTTGAGCAATAATAGCGATTGGATTACTAGGTTTTATTGTCTGAGCCCACCATATGTTTACAGTAGGAATAGACGTTGATACACGAGCCTATTTCACCTCAGCAACAATAATTATTGCTATCCCCACAGGTGTAAAAGTATTTAGCTGATTAGCAACTCTTCACGGGGGCTCTGTTAAATGAGATACCCCATTACTATGAGCCCTTGGATTTATCTTCTTATTCACAGTAGGAGGACTAACAGGTATCGTCCTGGCCAACTCCTCCTTAGATATCGTCCTTCATGATACCTACTATGTAGTAGCCCATTTCCATTATGTCCTTTCAATAGGAGCAGTGTTCGCTATTATAGCAGGCTTCATCCACTGATTCCCTCTCATCTCTGGTTATACTCTCCATTCAACATGAACAAAAATCCAATTTGCAGTAATATTTATTGGAGTTAATTTAACATTCTTTCCACAACATTTCCTAGGCCTTGCCGGAATACCACGACGTTACTCAGACTACCCAGATGCGTACACTCTATGAAACACAGTCTCCTCTATTGGTTCTTTAGTTTCACTTGTAGCAGTAATTATGCTCCTATTTATTATCTGAGAAGCATTTGCCTCAAAACGAGAAGTATTATCCGTTGAATTACCTCATACAAACGTTGAATGACTACACGGCTGCCCTCCACCATACCATACATATGAAGAACCAGCATTTGTTCAGGTTCAACGAACTTTTTAAAACAAGAAAGGAAGGAATCGAACCCCCATATGTCAGTTTCAAGCCAACCACATCACCACTCTGTCACTTTCTTCATTAAGATTCTAGTAAAATATATTACACTGCCTTGTCAAGGCAAAATTGTGAGTTTAAACCCCACGAATCTTAACTTATGGCACACCCCTCACAATTAGGATTTCAAGACGCAGCCTCCCCAGTTATGGAAGAACTTATTCATTTTCACGACCACACATTAATAATTGTATTTCTAATTAGTACCCTAGTCCTTTATATTATCACAGCAATAGTATCAACAAAACTCACAAACAAATATATTCTTGATTCCCAAGAAATTGAGATTGTCTGAACTATTCTCCCCGCCATCATCCTCATTATAATTGCCCTACCATCTTTACGAATTTTATATCTTATAGACGAAATCAATGACCCTCACCTGACCATCAAAGCTATAGGACACCAATGATACTGAAGTTATGAATATACAGATTATGAAGATCTTGGATTCGACTCTTACATAATTCAAACCCAAGACTTAACCCCAGGCCAATTTCGTTTATTAGAAACAGACCATCGAATAGTTGTCCCCATAGAATCACCTGTTCGTGTATTAGTATCTGCAGAAGATGTCTTACATTCATGAGCTGTTCCAGCCTTAGGAATTAAAATAGATGCCGTACCAGGACGCCTAAACCAAACTGCCTTTATCATCTCCCGACCAGGTGTCTATTATGGTCAATGTTCAGAAATTTGTGGCGCTAACCACAGTTTTATGCCCATCATAGTAGAAGCAGTCCCCCTAGAACATTTCGAAGCCTGATCTTCATTAATATTAGAAGAAGCCTCACTAAGAAGCTAAACTGGGCCTAGCATTAGCCTTTTAAGCTAAAAATTGGTGACTCCCTACCACCCTTAGTGATATGCCTCAATTAAACCCCCACCCTTGATTCATTATTCTCCTATTTTCATGAATAATTTTCCTTACCATTCTCCCTAAAAAAGTAGTAAATCATACATTTAATAATAACCCAACATTAAAAAGTACTGAAAAACCTAAACCTGAGCCCTGAAATTGACCATGATCATAAGCTTCTTCGACCAATTCCTAAGCCCCTCCCTCCTTGGAATTCCACTAATTGCTCTAGCAATTATATTACCATGATTAACTTTTCCAACCCCAACTAACCGCTGATTAAATAACCGGCTAATGACCCTCCAAAGCTGATTTATTAATCGATTTATTTATCAACTTATACAACCCATTAACTTCGCTGGCCATAAGTGAGCTATATTATTCACAGCACTGATACTGTTCCTAATTACCATTAACCTTTTAGGACTTCTCCCTTATACCTTCACGCCCACAACCCAACTATCCCTAAACATAGCATTTGCTCTACCCCTATGATTTATAACCGTACTAATTGGTATATTCAACCAACCAACAATTGCACTAGGCCATTTTTTACCAGAAGGCACCCCCACACCCTTAGTACCTGTCCTGATCATCATCGAAACTATCAGCCTATTTATTCGACCATTAGCATTAGGAGTTCGATTAACTGCTAATTTAACAGCAGGCCACCTACTAATACAACTAATTGCAACCGCAGCCTTCGTCCTCATCACCATCATACCAACCGTAGCATTATTAACATCAATTATCCTATTCCTATTAACAATTCTAGAAGTAGCTGTAGCAATAATTCAGGCATATGTATTTGTTCTACTGTTAAGTCTATACCTACAAGAAAATGTATAATGGCTCACCAAGCACACGCATATCATATAGTTGACCCTAGTCCATGACCATTAACCGGAGCTACAGCCGCCCTTCTTATAACATCCGGGCTAGCCATCTGATTTCACTTCCACTCATTATTACTCCTCTATTTAGGATTAACCCTCCTACTATTAACTATAATTCAATGATGACGTGACATTATCCGAGAAGGAACATTTCAAGGTCATCATACACCTCCCGTTCAAAAAGGCCTCCGTTACGGAATAATCTTATTTATTACATCAGAAGTATTCTTCTTCCTAGGCTTCTTCTGAGCCTTTTACCACTCAAGTCTTGCCCCAACCCCAGAATTAGGAGGATGCTGACCACCAACAGGAATTAGCCCACTAGATCCATTTGAAGTACCACTTCTAAATACCGCAGTACTTCTAGCCTCTGGTGTAACAGTAACCTGAACCCACCATAGTTTAATAGAAGGTAATCGAAAAGAGGCTATTCAAGCCCTCGCCCTGACTATTCTTTTAGGATTCTACTTTACAGCCCTCCAAGCCATAGAATATTACGAAGCACCCTTCACAATCGCCGATGGAGTTTATGGAACAACATTCTTCGTTGCCACAGGATTCCACGGCCTCCATGTCATTATTGGTTCAACATTTTTAGCAATCTGCTTACTACGACAAATTCAATACCACTTCACATCAGAACATCACTTTGGTTTTGAAGCTGCCGCATGATATTGACACTTTGTAGATGTAGTATGACTATTCCTTTATGTATCCATCTATTGATGAGGCTCATAATTACTTTTCTAGTATAACTAGTACAAATGATTTCCAATCATTTAGTCTTGGTTAAACTCCAAGGAAAAGTAATGAACCTCATCACGTCTTCTATCGCAGCTACGGCCCTGATTTCCCTAATCCTTGTATTAATTGCATTTTGACTTCCGTCATTAAACCCAGATAATGAAAAACTATCCCCATATGAATGCGGCTTTGACCCCCTAGGAAGTGCACGCCTTCCATTTTCATTACGTTTCTTCCTTGTAGCTATTCTATTCTTACTATTTGACCTAGAAATCGCCCTACTCCTTCCCTTGCCATGAGGTGATCAACTATTATCCCCACTTTCCACGCTACTCTGAGCAACAATTATTCTAATTTTACTAACTCTAGGCCTTATCTATGAATGACTTCAAGGAGGATTAGAATGAGCAGAATGAATATTTAGTCTAAATGAAGACCACTAATTTCGACTTAGTAAACTATGGTGAAAATCCATAAATATTCTATGTCTCTCATACATTTCAGCCTCAACTCAGCATTTATTCTAGGTCTCATGGGCCTCGCACTTAATCGTTATCACCTTCTATCTGCACTCCTATGCTTAGAAAGCATACTACTAACTCTATTCATCACCATTGCTATCTGAACCCTAACACTGAACTCCACTTCATCCTCAATTATCCCCATAATCCTCCTTACATTTTCAGCCTGTGAAGCTAGCGCAGGCCTAGCCATTCTAGTAGCCACCTCACGCTCTCATGGCTCCGATAACTTGCAAAACCTAAACCTTCTCCAATGCTAAAAATCCTAATTCCAACAATTATACTCTTTCCAACCACATGAATTATTAACAAAAAATGATTATGACCTATAATTACCACCCATAGCCTTATAATCGCATTACTAAGCCTACTTCTATTCAAATGAAATATAGATATCGGCTGAGATTTTTCTAACCAATTTATAGCCGCTGATCCTTTATCCACCCCCTTGCTAATTCTTACATGCTGACTCCTCCCATTAATAATTTTAGCCAGTCAAAACCACATTTCCCCAGAACCAATTATCCGGCAACGAACATACATTACACTTCTAATCTCCCTCCAAGCCTTCCTCATTATAGCATTCTCTGCAACCGAAATAATTCTATTTTACATTATATTTGAAGCTACGCTTATCCCAACCCTCATCATTATTACACGATGAGGGAACCAAACAGAACGCTTAAATGCGGGCACCTACTTTTTATTTTACACCTTAATTGGCTCACTTCCTCTTCTTATTGCCCTTCTACTTATACAAAATAACCTAGGCACCCTGTCCATAATTATTATGCAACACTCACAATTTCCAAACCTATTCTCATGAGCAGATAAATTATGATGAATAGCCTGTCTCATCGCCTTCCTTGTCAAAATACCTTTATATGGAATCCACCTCTGACTTCCCAAAGCCCATGTTGAAGCCCCAATCGCCGGCTCAATAATCCTAGCAGCAGTATTACTTAAACTAGGAGGTTATGGAATAATACGAATTATTGTGATACTAAATCCACTAACCAAAGAAATAGCCTATCCATTCTTAATTCTAGCTATCTGAGGAATCATTATAACTAGTTCTATTTGTCTACGACAAACAGACTTAAAGTCCCTGATCGCTTACTCATCAGTAAGCCACATGGGCTTAGTCGCCGGAGCAATTCTTATCCAAACACCATGAAGCTTCGCAGGAGCAATCACACTTATAATCGCCCACGGCTTAATTTCCTCAGCCTTATTTTGCTTAGCTAATACCAATTATGAACGTATTCACAGCCGAACCATACTCCTAGCCCGAGGCGTACAAATTATCCTCCCACTGATAGCCACCTGATGATTCTTTGCTAGCCTAGCTAACCTTGCCCTTCCCCCATCCCCTAATCTTATAGGAGAACTTCTTATTATTACTTCATTATTCAATTGATCCAACTGAACTATGATCCTATCAGGTCTTGGAGTATTAATTACAGCCTCCTACTCGCTCTACATGTTCTTAATAACCCAACGAGGTCCAACCCCCCATCATATTCTAGCATTAAACCCAAATTATACACGAGAACATCTCCTCCTAAGCCTTCACCTCATACCTGTCCTACTACTGATATTTAAACCAGAACTTATTTGAGGGTGAACACTCTGTATTTATAGTTTAACTAAAACATTAGATTGTGGTTCTAAAAATAAAAGTTAAAACCTTTTTAATTACCGAGAGAGGTCAGGGACACGAAGAACTGCTAATTCTTCTTATCATGGCTCAAATCCATGACTCACTCAGCTTCTGAAAGATAATAGTAATCTATTGGTCTTAGGAACCAAAAACTCTTGGTGCAACTCCAAGCAAAAGCTATGAACACCATCTTCAATTCATCATTCCTTCTAATCTTTATTATCCTTATCTTCCCACTAATAACCTCATTAAGTCCTAAAGAATTTAACTCCAATTGATCATCATCCTATGTAAAAACAGCCGTAAAAATTTCCTTTTTTATTAGCCTTATCCCCTTATTTATTTTCCTCGACCAAGGCCTAGAATCAATTATAACCAATTATAATTGAATAAATATTGGACCATTTGACATTAACATAAGCTTCAAATTTGATATATATTCAATCATATTCACCCCCGTAGCCCTCTATGTTACCTGGTCCATCCTTGAATTTGCCTTATGATACATACACTCTGATCCCAATATTAACCGCTTTTTCAAATATTTATTACTCTTTTTAATTTCAATAATTATTCTAGTTACAGCTAATAACATATTTCAACTTTTCATCGGATGAGAAGGAGTTGGAATCATATCATTTCTCCTCATTGGCTGATGATACAGCCGAACAGATGCTAATACTGCCGCTCTCCAAGCTGTAATTTATAACCGAGTGGGAGATATCGGATTAATCCTCAGCATAGCTTGATTGGCTATAAACTTAAATTCATGAGAAATCCAACAACTATTCATTCTATCTAAAAACATAGACCTAACATTACCTCTCTTCGGCCTGGTCCTAGCTGCAGCTGGAAAATCCGCACAATTTGGCCTTCACCCCTGACTTCCCTCTGCTATAGAAGGACCAACACCAGTCTCCGCCCTGCTCCACTCCAGCACAATAGTTGTCGCCGGCATTTTTCTACTAATCCGTCTCCACCCATTAATTCAAGACAACCAATTAATTTTAACAACATGCCTATGTCTAGGAGCACTAACTACCCTTTTTACTGCAACATGTGCCCTCACCCAAAATGACATCAAAAAAATCGTTGCCTTCTCAACATCAAGCCAACTCGGACTAATAATAGTAACAATTGGCCTTAACCAACCCCAACTCGCCTTCCTCCATATTTGTACCCACGCCTTCTTCAAAGCCATACTCTTCCTCTGCTCAGGTTCTATTATCCACAGCCTTAATGATGAACAAGACATTCGCAAAATAGGAGGACTCCACAAACTCCTACCATTTACCTCATCTTCTCTAACTATCGGAAGTTTAGCCCTTACAGGCATACCCTTCTTATCAGGCTTCTTCTCAAAAGACGCCATCATCGAATCCATAAACACTTCACACCTAAACGCCTGAGCCCTAGTCCTCACCCTCATCGCAACATCATTTACAGCTATCTATAGTCTACGCCTTGTATTCTTCACATTAATAAATTTTCCACGATTCAACCCACTCTCCCCAGTCAATGAAAATAACCCAATAGTGATTAACCCTATCAAACGCCTAGCCTATGGAAGCATCCTAGCCGGCCTTATTATCACATCAAACTTAACCCCAACAAAAACCCAAATTATGACAATACCCCCCTTACTAAAACTCTCCGCCCTACTAGTCACAATTATTGGTCTCCTATTAGCCTTAGAATTAGCTAATTTAACTAACACCCAACTTAAAATAAACCCCACCCTATATACCCACCACTTCTCCAACATGCTAGGATATTTTCCACAAATCATTCATCGTCTCCTACCAAAAATTAACTTAAGCTGAGCCCAACATATCTCAACCCACCTGATTGACCAAACATGAAATGAAAAAATCGGACCAAAAAGCACCCTCATTCAACAGACCCCACTAATCAAACTATCCACCCAACCACAACAAGGTTATATTAAAATTTATCTCATACTACTTTTCCTTACATTAACCTTAGCCCTACTGACCTCACTAACCTAACTGCACGTAAGGTCCCCCAAGATAATCCCCGAGTCAATTCCAACACCACAAACAGAGTTAACAATAGTACCCACCCACTTAAAATTAACAACCACCCACCATTAGCATATAATAAAGCCACCCCTATAAAATCTCCACGGACTACCGCCATACTATTTAACTCCTCTACCCCTGCCCAACTTAACTCAAACCATTTAACTATAAAATATTTACCAACAAAAATTAAGGCTATTACATAAAACCCAACATACAATAACACAGATCAATTACCCCACGACTCAGGATAAGGCTCAGCAGCAAGCGCTGCTGTATAAGCAAATACCACCAACATTCCCCCCAAATAAATTAAAAACAAAACTAATGACAAAAAAGATCCACCATGACCCACCAACAACCCACATCCCACCCCAGCAGCCATAACCAACCCCAATGCAGCATAATAAGGTGAAGGATTAGACGCCACCCCTATTAAACCTAAAACTAAACAAACTATTATTAAAAACATAAAATATACCATTATTCCTACCTGGACTCTAACCAAGACCAATAACTTGAAAAACTATCGTTGTTCATTCAACTATAAGAATTTATGGCCACAAACATCCGAAAAACCCACCCATTACTAAAAATCGTTAACCAAACCTTAATTGACCTCCCAGCCCCGTCCAACATTTCAATTTGATGAAACTTTGGCTCACTTCTGGGGTTATGCCTAATTATTCAAATCCTCACAGGTCTTTTCCTAGCAATACATTATACTGCAGATATCTCCATAGCCTTTTCCTCAGTAATCCATATTTGCCGCGACGTCAATTATGGTTGACTTATCCGTAATATTCACGCCAACGGAGCCTCATTATTCTTTATCTGCGTTTACTTACATATCGCCCGAGGACTTTACTACGGCTCCTACCTTTATAAAGAGACATGAAATATTGGAGTAGTCTTACTATTTCTATTAATAGCCACAGCCTTCGTAGGCTATGTACTGCCATGAGGACAAATATCCTTCTGAGGCGCCACAGTCATCACCAACCTCCTATCCGCCTTTCCTTATATTGGAGATATACTAGTCCAATGAATTTGAGGAGGCTTCTCAGTAGATAACGCCACCCTAACACGATTCTTCGCATTCCACTTTCTCCTACCTTTTCTAATCACAGCGCTAATAATGATCCACATCCTCTTCCTACATGAAACAGGCTCAAACAATCCTATAGGCCTTAACTCTGACATAGATAAAATCTCCTTTCACCCCTACTTCTCCTATAAAGACGCACTTGGCTTTCTCACCCTACTCATACTCCTAGGAGTCCTAGCCCTATTTCTCCCTAATCTATTAGGAGACGCCGAAAACTACATCCCCGCAAACCCTCTTGTCACCCCTCCCCACATTAAACCTGAATGATACTTCCTATTTGCCTATGCCATTCTTCGATCCATCCCTAATAAACTAGGAGGAGTCCTAGCCCTCCTATTCTCCATTCTCATCCTTATATTAGTTCCCCTTCTACACACCTCTAAACAACGAAGCAGCACCTTTCGCCCACTCACACAAGTCTTCTTCTGAACCCTCGTAACCAATATACTAATCTTAACCTGAATTGGAGGACAACCAGTTGAACAACCATTCATTCTTATTGGACAAATTGCATCTATCACCTACTTTTCCTTATTTCTCATTGTAATTCCACTCACAGGCTGATGAGAAAATAAAATCCTCAACCTAAACTAGTTTTGGTAGCTTAACTTAACAAAGCGTCGACCTTGTAAGTCGAAGACCGGAGGTTCAAACCCTCCCCAAAACAATTAAGAAAAAAAGGACTAAACTCCTATTAAAATATATCAGGGGAAGGAGGGTTAAACTCCTGCCCTTGGCTCCCAAAGCCAAGATTCTGCCCAAACTGCCCCCTGTAATGTAATAAAAGCATGAAAACCGAATAGACATTCGGTTTTCAAAAAGTAAGTCAGTGTGACATATTAATGACATAGCCCACATACCTTAATATAGTACATTACTTAACTCGACTAACCAACATTAATAGCCTATTCCCTACTACTATTATTATCTATGCTTAATCCCCATTAATCTATATTCCACTATATCATAACATACTATGCTTAATACTCATTAATATACTATCCACTATTTCATTACATTTTGGGCTTTAGCCCCCATTTATCTAAAATCAAAATTTCCATATCATAGAATTATTCATTCCACCCACTATTACTTAAGTTATGAATATGCGGGTTGGTAAGAACATCACATCCCGCTATTATAAGGAAAAAATTGCTCTATTTGTGGCACTGTACTCGATTAATCCCTATCAATTGACCAGAACTGGCATCTGATTAATGCTTGAGCTACTTCAGTCCTTGATCGCGTCAAGAATGCCAGCCCCCTAGTTCCCTTTAATGGCACCTTCGTCCTTGACTGTCTCAAGATTTATTGTCCGCCCTTCAATTTTTTTCGGGGATGAAGCAATTACTAAGCCCGGGAGGGCTGATCTGGGACTCTGAGATAAACCTGAATCCACCTCGACATTTACTTAAAATACTCATTACTCACCATTCATGAATTATAATTGTCAAGTTGACCATAGCTGAAAGGAATAGAGAAATTGACGCCATAGGCGACAAGTTTCGATTTTTTTGATTAATGAAACTACGGTTTAAAAAATACATTCTCTTAATCCTCATCAAAAGCAAGACGCGATAAATATTCGTGTAAAGCGCACCTAATAATCCTAGTACATACTTCACTTTACTAGGCATAAATTTATTATTATTAAGTTTCCCCCTGGGTTGTAAAAATTTCGGAGCCGCTTTAAAAAAAAAAAAATTTTTTGGGAAAAACCCCCCTCCCCCTAATATACACGGACTCCTCGAAAAACCCCTAAAACGAGGGCCGGACATATATCTTTGAATTAGCATGCGAAATATTCTCTATATATAGTGTTACACTATGATCTC